AGCTATCAACCACTCGGCCACCTCTCCGAAAGACAATTTCTATTTTACTTTTACTGAATAGAACATGGCTATATGAGTTAGTTGATACCATTACTATGTATAGAAGGATATTAGTATAGAAAGATATTAGGCGTGAAGCTATAGGTTATAGGTCAATCTATCTGTATATACATAGAAAATAGATAGATGTATGATCCAGCACTCCTGTTTTTGAAGTAAAAAAAAGTACTCTCGACTCCATGTCCGAATAAAAGTGGTAAAGGGTTGGAAATACGTCATATAAAATCAATGGATTCATGGTAAAATCCCTCTATGATGCATTTTATTCAACTTTTTGGCTGATAGAGGGATCAAATGGTATAGTTCTTTTTTGTTGGTAGCTTGGAGGATTAGAAACATGACTATTGCTTTCCAATTGGCTGTTTTTGCATTAATTGCTACTTCATCAATCTTACTGATTAGTGTACCCGTTGTATTTGCTTCTCCGGATGGTTGGTCGAGTAACAAAAATGTCGTATTTTCTGGTACATCATTGTGGATTGGATTAGTCTTTCTGGTGGGTATCCTTAATTCTCTCATCTCTTAAATCTATTCGTTCCAAATCCAACAATGAAATGACCCCTCCCACGAATACGAATTTTTCGGGTTGTGAGACACATTAAAATTCACTATAAGTCTTCAAAATGCAAATAAAGAAAACACAAAAATTCGTGGGAGGGATCAAACTTCTGGAACTTGAATGAAAAATAAATCATAAAAAAAAATTAGATTATTTTAAATTCTATTATTAGAATTTAATTCTATTATTAGAAAGAAAAATAATATTAAAAAATAATAATAATCGAAATTAGAGAATTCAAATCTATTTACTAGAATTCTAATAAAGATAATATAATTATCTAATTATTAATATAAATATATATTATTTATAGAAAAATATATATATTCGAAATAAATATTAATATAATAATTAATAGAAATAAAATATTGAAAACTATTCAATAATGAATTTCTATTAATATTGAAAATTTCAATATTTACTTGACTTTCATTTAAATTGGTTTTAATTGGTTTGGTAGTGGAATTTGATGGAATTACCCTGAAGAGAGTATCTGGCCTAACTCGGGATAAAGATTTTCCAGACATTTCAAGGAAAAAATGCGGATATAGTCGAATGGTAAAATTTCTCTTTGCCAAGGAGAAGACGCGGGTTCGATTCCCGCTATCCGCCAGGGTAAAGTAATGTAGTTAATAGGATAAACGATTCCTTATAGTTGACCGTGATAGTATAGTGGTTCTATCTTTCCACCCCAACAGAAAAAGAAAAGTGTTAATTAATAGTTAACAGAATCAAACCTCATTTTTTTGTCAAAAAAGAAAAAAATGTTGCGGAGACGGGATTTGAACCCGTGACCTCAAGGTTATGAGCCTTGCGAGCTACCAAACTGCTCTACCCCGCGATGAAGAGAAGAACTGGGAACTAATGAAGAGGCAAGGATTGAATGCGCCCCTTTTCCATACCTGTACAAATAGAATAGCCTATTTGTACAGAATGGTAAAGGGGCCCCTCCATGATCACAGATCATAGAAATCAATCGAAAAAATAAAAATGAAGGGATATTTTAATCCTTACCAACTTGATCTTGTTGCCCCCGGCAACAAACATGCATGAACCATTTCACGAAGTATGTGCCCGGATAGTCCAAAGTCTCGATAGTTAGCTCTCGGCCTTCCGGTCGAAAAACAACGTCGATGAAGACGTGTAGGTGCACTATTACGCGGTGAGGATTGTAGTTTTCCATGAATTTTCCATTTATCGCTCAACGACGGAACTTTGTTTATTTCTTTTTTTGAGGATCGACGAATCAAATGATATTTTTGTTCCAATTTTTGCCTTTTCTTCTCCCTATGAATCAAACTTTTCCTTGCCATAGCGGTTCAGTTCCTATTATTATCAATGATACAAGTCGGATCCTAGATGTAGAAATATAAGAAGGCATACCCCTTCTCCGTCGAAAGAAATGATATTCTCGCGCGGATACAAGACAGAAAGAATTAACCAAATTTGCCCGATGTAGAGGCAATCAAGAAAGCCGCATAAGTGAATATATAACCTACCGAGAAGTGGGCTAATCCAACCAATCTTGCTTGCACAATGGAAAGAGCCACTGGTTTATCTCTCCATCGAATCAAATTAGCCAAGGGTGTGCGTTCGTGAGCCCATGCTAAAGTTTCAATCAATTCTTGCCAATACCCGCGCCAGGAAATTAAGAACATAAATCCAGTAGCCCAAACAAGATGTCCAAATAAGAACATCCACGCCCAGACTGATAAACTATTCATACCAAACGGGTTATACCCATTGATAAGTTGGGAAGAGTTTAACCATAGATAATCTCTTAACCAGCCCATCAAATAAGTGGAAGATTCATTAAACTGTGAAACGTTACCCTGCCATAACGTGATGTGTTTCCAATGCCAATAAAAAGTAACCCACCCA